AAGATCATGGTACATAGCTCTGAACAAACAAAGCTAATACGACGCCTGACGGAACTCTTCTTTATTTTAGAAATTTGCATTAGAGTATTTTTCCAGTTGAAAAACGAAGAACCTTTTTTTGTTGTTACAGTTCCTTAAGCATAACCAGTTACGACCACTGATCTATATATATCCAGCCGATACGAGGGTGACTGTCTGACTACCTAAAGTTGCATATCCAAGTATAGATCCCTAGAGAAGAGAAGCAAAGGTATAAGCCAAGACCTGTAAAGCCACACACACCAGAAGTCGATCCAGCTTTTGATATAGGCTACGCAATTGAGGATGTTATTGCACCACCAATAGTTGACCACCAATAGCAGTTGTGAAACCAGTAGCTCTAGATTGATAGAGCCGGACTTGCTTCATTAGTTACATATCCTGTTCCTGAAAGAACTCCAGAAGGTGAAGATCCAGCAGGAGGTGGTAGCCATTCTTATTGAGAAAGATAAAGAAAGCAAGCTGTGTTCCCAACAGCGAAGGCAAGGAACTTCTGTATGAGAAACATTTCCTGGGCGGGCGGAGATCTTGATTGACCAGAAAAGAAGCAAGTCTATGTCACAAGCAGGGTTTGATGGCACCCGCTACTCTTCCCGAAGAGCTTCTATTCCAATAAGCGGATTGTTTCATTCCTCGAGAGAATGCGAGCGAATTCAAGAGCATGGCAGCTACAGAAGATTTTTCCGTAAAGGATTTCTATTTCAAGAGAGCAGATCTTTTACATAGTTTTCTCGGCAAAGATGGGTTCTCAGGTTAGTGACTTCCTTCCCAGTCATAGATGGTCGACAGATCTTTTGGATTGGTGGTTTTAAGAGAAGTCCCAGCCGTACGCACTAGAATAACCTTTGAACTACTTGAACGACAACAGATGCGGATGAACTCGCTTAGCTGCTCGCTCGGTGAAAGGCTTTCCTGGAAGAAAGTGGAAGACGACTTCTAAGGAACGTATCTCTCATCTTCCTTCTCACCTGGCAGAGGACGGGGATGAACTCCAAGGCCACTGGTCTGGAAAAAGAGCTAACTTTCTGATTACTGCAAAAAAGAAATCAAACCAGTTGGGTGATTCTTTAAAGAGCCTAAATCGAATCTGTACTATTGGTACAGAGCCATAAAGAATGGTCGTAACCGGACCAGATAGATCCATCATCTTCGAGGAGGAGGAAACATAAGTCCAATACGCGTTATGGAAGACTAGGGATTGCTAATCCGCCCACGCGGGAAGCCTTCTCCCTCTCAGACTCAAGAGTCAAGATAGCCCGCCCTAAACAAGAAGCAGCTTGTTCTTTCGCGCTAGTGCGCTCAATCCGTTGCTTGTTTGGAGTGCTAAACTTCCTTTTGTGAAGTGTTAGAACAATGGATCCTGCAAGGAAAGAAGCGCGCATTCGCGCTACCAGAGAGCGCATAGAGGGTTTGGAGGAGAGGCAGCAAGCGCTGCGGGCGGAGCAGCAAGCGCTCATTGTTGATGGAGCATTCGGTCGCCTGGGAGACTAGAATAGAAGAGTCCGTCGACTCTTTTTAGTTTTTTAAGGTTTCAAATAAGTGTCTGGAGACATTTGTTTTCATGTCTGGTGTTCTTTGTCTTAGTTTGATGGAGATCTACTCCTATGCTAAGTGTCTTTGTTTAGTTTGATGGAGATCTACTCCTATGCTAAGTGTCTTTGTTTGGTTTGATTTGTTGTGTTTGCATGTATGGGCTAGCCGTCAGTGTTCAATGCTTATGTTAATATAATAACGTAAAAATGTGCTGAAAATTCATGTTCAAGTTGAAATAAGGCCGAAGGGCTAAGTGTACTACTGGAGATTAAGCCTTTCCAGCTCTGAAGTTTCCTTTTGAGTCTGCGCCGTCTGAAATACCAAACCCTAAATCTTGCTAGTTCAGTTCGTGTGTTTTACGTGAGCGCGCTTCACTAGTGTGTGTAGAAAAAACACACTAACTTGATCATAAAAGAAAGTGAAACGTTTTGTCTTTCACAAAGTAGATACAATTACCCGCAAGCGCCTCACATGCGACGAATGGACCTTAGCCACGAGTTGTCCGGCCTAGACGCTGATAACGCGAAGACACCTGGGGAAGATCGGCTAAAAAGGTCAGTCGGTGAGTGAGCTAACCATCCATAAAAGAAACTAAGAGACACACTGAAGCTCCTGCAATAGGGCAGATCGCTGTGAAGGCAGATTTGTTTCCATAAGGATGATCAGCCTGATCGTAGACCACCCTAGTGTCCCGGGGCGAGAAGCCACGCTTTGCTGTTGATGGTCATTTCGAAAAAGGTTCTAATAACTTCTGTTGGAAGGCTTTGTCCCCGGTCTTGTTCTCCTAACTAAGATTCCATTCTTCGAAACAGAAGGCCGGCCAGCCCATGGAGCAGCTTCTCCTTCTCTCCTCCGCAGGCGTCCATTCCAAATCCAAACTAAATAGGAAAAAATAAACAAACAACAATCCGTTACTCGTTATCCGGATAAAAAAGTATTTCTCGCATATTTTATCAGGGGGAGGGCTAATTCCTTGACCAACCCAATTGATTTGAGCCCTTTAACCAAGCCAAGGAAATATGGGAAGAGTTTAGAAAGTTTTGCAAGGACGACGACATTCCAGGCTAAACTCTGTCTTAAGACACTTTCTTTAGAGTCGAGGAGCCTTTCAATGATCCTGTGCCTCCCTTACTGAAACGCCGGATCTCATTAGCGGATGTCATCCTGAAACGCCATATGACGACGATCGGCCCAAAGCCGATAGAAGAACTGATAGAGATTGGGTATCCGAAGAAGTTTATGAACGGCCCAATGCCGTTGACAATGATCTGGATGTCGAAAAATCTAAGGATACTCTAAAGAATGATGAGCGGCCTAGCGTCGTCGCAATCATGCTATACTGCCATGGGAAAAAGACTTCCAGTGTATCAGTGGCTTTTCCCCTTCAAGCTGCAGTCAGAAGGAGTCCTCCCGCCAAAGGCAAGACTTTCTCTCGAGAGTCAGAGCTTCGAGACGACTTTCGCAGATGTTCAATCTTGCGAGGCGTATGAGCAAGATTTTGAGTACTCCCCGACCTGTTAGAGGCCACCCTAATAAGCAGAGATTGCCGGGAAAACGTTGCTCAACAAGAAGATCTCAGTAACCAACTCGAAAAAGGAGACCCTGGCATAACAAGTGGTGATCTCTGTACTAGAATAGAAGCCCTGCTAATTGTGAAGAACCCACAGCCGGGAGCGTTAGCAACTGGATTTTCCCACACTCCGTTATACCCTCCCTTGGGGGATGGCTTGGTGCTAATGTAGGACTTTCGGAGACCTTCCGCTTGCTGTTTTGGTCCAGCCTGAGTGGCCATAACTTCTACTGTGATTTAGTTTGGAGCGGTCTTGCTCTTGTTGTTCCGTTGTTGCGCGTCCTATTCTGGTGCATTTCTCTCCTAACCTGTAGAGTGGCCTAATGGTTTAATCCTTTCCAGCTGTACTCTTTAACCAGGACTACCCGGACCCGATGTTGGGCGGTCTTTCAGTGGTGCCTTTTCAAGGCGGTAACCAAATGTCGATCGTTCTACACTCGCAGTATAAGGGCGGGAAGACTGACGGAGTAGAAGGTTCGGTTCGCTATTTGCTACTGTCTAATCTAGTGCGCTTGCTTGTTTGGAACAATTCTTTATTTTCTTGTTGGTTCCTTCTTTCTTATTTATTCAAAGTGAGTCTCTTCCATTCGGTTCATTAGCTTTAGGAAAAAGAAGCAGCGGAAATGCTCGCTTCTAAAAGGCTTAAAGGCTCTGATCAAGGCAATGAACATTTTTCACTTGGAAACTAATAAGAAAGGAATTCAAATCATAGTTCAATACATACTTTTTTTCTTTTAAGAAGGGTGAAACTTTCCTTCCAATACTTGTGCGCTCTACCCATCTCTACTGAACAAACCCACTACACATCGCTGGCAAAACCTACATCGGGTGGCAGGGTATGTGTGTAGGCCTTTTCAAGGACATTCGAAACAACATGTCGATAAATTTCTATAGAAAGTGGGGCTAGATCGAGAGTTCTGACCTTTTCGTGGGTGATCTTAAAACTCTTGTTTTTCTAGCGAAAGAACGCCCTTCTGAGCGATGACCTCCTACAAGCGAGTATAGTAAGGTTGACTTCAATTGAGACAGAAATGTCACTGGTCAGCTCCTTAGCGTGACAATTAACACCACTTTCTTATTATTACCTAAGAGATTGGATAAGGGAAGAAGGCAGGCGTCCATCTACTACGTCAGTACTTTCGTTGGCATTACAACACACGTTGCAATGGTTCTGTGCTAAATTGGTTCACGTCAGAAGAGGACCATCACATCTGCGCATTCCTTCCATTCTTTGGTTGGTTTTCCAGGCGCCTTTGTCGGCATGCTTATTGGCTTCTCGGAAATGCATTCTTCTAAACAGGAGGTCTAGAGCCTCCTCTAGGGGGTATCATCACGATCCTGCTCTTTATCCTTTCTTCTTCTTCTTATCCTCATCTTCCGAATCGTCAAGTGAGCAAGACTACATAATAAGAGAATGCGGGAATGGATCTGAGACTGATGGCTGACCGGCCTACACCCACCGAACCCTTTGCCCTTGCTTCAATTAGAGCTACATACGAATCTGCAGAAGCATCTAATAGCGATTCTGAGAATCAGTTCGGAATGAATGCTATACTTTTTCTTCCCCACTCATCTTATTAAGCCTTTTTCTTTGCCCGCTTAGCTTCCGTGCCCAGATAGACTTATACTATACTATAAAAGAGAGCTAGATGATCTGTTATCAAGTGAGAAGAAAGGCTGGTCCAGAATGCCGTTGATAGGCCTAAGTCCCTCACCTAGAGTCATCGTCTGATTCGTCTCGGAGGAAAATCGGTAACCTAACCTACAGGAGTCGAAAATGAAGTAGGTCCAGGTATGATCAAGCCCTGTCGTGAGCCGGTGCTTGAACCGTGGTTGAGGCTGCCGATGCCTCTCACATTAGCGAAAAGACCTCCCGGGCGCTAAAAAATCAGGCTAGGCTTGCGAGCCCGCCTTCCCTAATGAGAAAGAAAACTAGAACTATTTATTATAGCCTTGACTATAAGCTGGGAACTCTTTCTGACTAAAGAAAAAAAGGAAGCAAAGCTATATTTCGATCCAAGCCCTAGGTTGGGCTCACGCCCGGAAACCAATAGTACAAGGGTCGGTGGAGGGGACCCTGAGACCTATGGGATGAGATTCTAAGGAGGACTGAGAAGGCAAGACAGATATCAAAGGATTCACCTCGGTCAGGGTTTATATAGGCTCTTCAAGACGAATGGTATCGATGCACTGCTCTCAGGCGAGATTGAACACGAAAAAGGTGCATCAAGGCGTGAATAAGGAAGAAGTCACCTTTGTCGGTTTTCAAATTGAGGACCAACTGTGCTCCGAAAGTGAGAGAAGAGATCTGACTCACCGACATCCACATCAAGAGAAACAGACGAAGCAGCTCAAGCAGAGCTAGAAACGGAAGCCGAACCAGCATCTTCTTCCTTTTTCCATACAGAGAAAGGTGCCTTCGCTTATAAGGCCTTTATTTTCTTTCTTTTATTTGATCAGGATTCCTTAGAAGAAATGGGAAGAAAACCGTAGCGAAACGGTTGAACCTTAGCGATGTATTTTTGGTTCATTACAACCTGATCCTATTCTGAATCGGAGAATAGGAACGAAGTTGCTCGCCTAAAGAGGAACTACAATGATTCTTTACTTCGATCAAGAAAGAGCTTTCTCAATAGAGTTGCTTACTACGAAAAGAAAGATGCCCCACTATTTCTTGATTTGAAGCAGTTCGGAGGTAGTCTCCTTCTTCTAGTTACGATTCGCCCTCGTCTGTCACTATAGATGTTCTAGCTTGGCCAACCTTTCCTTTCTCATAGGAATGGTGAGAGCAGAGCAACCAAGATCAGCACCTCAACCAGCCCTTAAGCTAGCTGTAGAGAAGATGGATTCCCAGGAAGCTCAGTGTGAACATGCGAAAAACTTCACAACTCAAGCTCTGTTTACTGGCGCCTTGGATCGCTTTACCATTCACTTCGTGGAACTCGCTTGTCTGTCGCGTCGTATTCCTGAACCAAACCTGGAATGAAGCTTTAGCAGGCTCCTTTCATGTCTTCCACGTCACCCAGCTACTAGTTCCCTCTTTACGCCGTTCCAAGCTAGCTTGTGAATGAAGGATTTCCTGCGCAGTCGGAATATTCAAATAAGCTATTGCTCATTTGATGAAAAAGATTTGAAACGCAGACCTCTTAGCTTACATACAGACTTCGCCAAACCAGGCTGGCACCTTCTTAGCTTGCTTTGCTCGCTTTCGGGTAGGTATCTTCCTCCTCGCTTTCTTTCGGGAAACTAACCCAAAACCTTCACATCGCAGGAGCGGATTCAACTGCCTTCCGCCGCCTTTCCTTATGGCTCGTTCCGCATGCTGTAATTCAAAAAGTCTGACTTTTCTGCGTAATTTTAATTATTCATTTCATTGCTCGAAGCTGGCTCGTATTTCAGGTTTTCCTAGCGTATGTAATGTCTGGCCGCCCCTTCCTTGTTCAGGAATTCCTGGCCATGGGCGGTATTCACTTTATATCGCGTTCACAAGCTTCTTCTGGCGTACGTAATGTGAGGTCTTTCCTTCGCTCCGCTACTAGTTCTCCTGGGCCAAGATTGATTTGGGGCATCATGTTCAATTGTGAGTTGGACAGTTCGTTCCGGATCTGCATAGTCAGAAAATCTCGTTCCAACCGGTCATGAAAGTTAGTGGAAGTGTATGACTGCTTTCTTTGTTAGGTGATTGATAGACTTTCGTTTTCCATAACTCTCGAGCTCATTCATCGTAGAAAGCGTGCATTGTGCTCTTCCTATCGTCGTATAAAGGTGTCTGTTTTTCAGAAAGAGAGCAAAGCTGCCAGAAAAGTAGAATGCCGTGAACAAGGGTGGTTTAAAATCGTGCGTGAACCCCAATTTCCACTCAATGCGATAAAAGCGGAGGCCTCTCTCTCCGGGCTAGAAACAAAAACGAAAGTGCTTGCATTCCATTAGCTAGAACCCGACAGTCGAAGGCGTCTAAAAAAACTGGTGCGGGACTGATCTAGAAAGATTCAATGAAGGAACTGGCCTTACTGAATGAAAATATAGCTCAGAAAAAATAATTCACTGTACGATACGGAATTCCTGAAAGCGAGTATGGTAGAGACGCCTTCCTTGGAAGGAAGAAAAGGAATCCTTATAGCTTCAATTCCATTTCCGAGGTAGCTATAGAGTCCTCACATTAGGAGAAGGAACTCCCGTCAAATCCACATCCAGCTTGGCAGGTCTTTGGAGTAAAAACTCCTGCCTCAGTTCACAAGCAATTGGTTGCCCGGGTAAGGCGAGCCGAGCAAAGCAACCAACACGAGTGTCATTCTCATCTCATAAGTGAGAAAAGAAAGGGATTTGCTGCTTTCTTCTGCGGCGCATTAATATGATACAACTGAATATCTTCCCACACTCTACCTTTGAATTTGAAGTGGCTATCATATCTTTTTATCGGGCACTCAACACCTTTGATATATGAACAAGGCTTTTACCAAGCTCTTGACATGTAAACAAGGCTGTTAGGCCTGACTCTTTGCTAGTTCGATTATCTAATTAATTTAGCGTTATCTAGCTCAAGTTGGTAGGCCCTAATCTTTCAAGTAAGTCTATCAGACGCTCGCCTATATTTATCTATCCTTATAGGTTGAATCGTACTTAGACGTCTAAGTCTGCTATAAAAAGCGTTCTCTCGTGTAGCCTATAAGAATCTATCAGACACGTTGAGGCCTATTTTGATCTAATCGTATCTATCGGATTCCTTCATTGCCTAAAATTTCTAGGTTTTACGTCTAAATCCTCACTTCGCTCGCGAATTTTCCGAGTTGACGATCATCTGATCATATAATTATATGAGAGAACTTGCGGAATTCCACTTTAATCTGTTGAACCTAAATCATGGATTCCGTTTCTACATATCGCGTTCTAAAATAGCTCTTCTAGCGCGGATGAAGTAACAAAGAGGGTTTGCTTGAAAGCACTTTCAGTTCCAGAGGTTTTTCCATACAATGTTGAGTGCTCAGATTAGTTCCCTCCAAGCCCTGCCCAGCCCTACAATAAAGAGCAGCCAGCCCGACGTTTTTATGCGAGTGCCCCATGAAGAGATTTTCAATTGGGTAGAAGAAGCCGTGGGTTGAGTTGTCACTGCTTCCTTCCTTCTGCTTCGGCGGGGGTATGTTAAGTATCGGTTCGAAGGTATCCCAACCCAAATCTTCCTCGTCCATATGGAGGATGGTCTTGACGTCTGGGTCGGTTTCACCTTGGGAACAGGATTGGCTTTCCGCTTGGTCCATCCTCAAGGTCGCTAAGCGCCCCCTACCTATCCATTCACGAAATATCTCCAATATAGAAGATAGAAGACAGCCTAACCAAGTAATGAGAATTTTGGCCTACTCTGTGATGGCTTCATAGGAAGGAAAAAAATGTAAAATAAAAAAGATTGTTGCGCAGGTGGCGAGCACCATGAAAAGGGAAAAGAAGAAAAAGTGACTTCCTGACTTCTTATCCCCTTTTTTAAAAGCAGAGGCAGAGAAGCATCTTTTGCCCAAGAACCTCCTCTGCTGCTTTTGGGTTTTTGTCATTAAATTTGCAAATAGATAAACGAACTGTATCGAATTATTTGCCGGAATGGGATAAGTGATTCTTTGAAAGGATCTCAAGGAGTGCTCTACTCTTCGTCTGATGTGTTTCCTAAAATATCATATAATAGAAAGCTTTGCATACAGGAATCAAGTCAGCAGAAGAGTGAACTTCATATTAATAGGTAAATCCTACATCAAGCGTAAAGGAAGTACACTTATTTGGATTTGGCGCTTAATAACTCGTACTTGACGTTGGTTTCGGTTCGATCAATTATCCTTTTTGAAGCGGGTAGTTCACAGTGCTCATTCTCAAAAAAAAGCGGAAAAGCCATGATGTTTCCACTCCATTTTCATTACGAAGATGTATTACGTCAGGATCTGTTGCTCAAACTGAATCACGCCAATGTTATGGAAGTTCCTGGATTGTTTGAAATCAGATTAGTACCAAAAGCTGCCTCTGATTTCAGAATCCAATTTGGAAAATTGGCTATGGAGATTTTGTGCGGTCAGAGATTCATACAGACACAAAGGGGCCCTTATTTTAAAGCAGGAAAGTCGTTTCGATCCAATCCATTCTTGGGGTCCGAAAAAGACACTGGATATGTCAGTGACTTTGCACGACAAAGCGTTCTCCGGGGGCATGGAATGTACCATTTTTTGGTCAGAATCTTGACAGTAATGTCTATGTTAGATTCTCCGGTCGAAATACGGGAAAACTCCATCAAATTCTTTCTGGAAACGGAGTTTTGCGAATTCTCCCCGGAACTGGAAGATCATTTCGAGATCTTCGAGCATATTCGAGGGTTCAATGTGACTATTGTCACTTCGGCCAATACAAAAGATGAGACTTTACTACTGTGGAGCGGCTTTTTGCTAAAAGATGAGGGGGAAACTAAGTAAGATGTCGGAGAAGCGAAATATACGAGATCACAAACGTAGATTGCTCGCGGCTAAATATGAATTGAGACGAAAGCTTTAGAATTTTTTCACCCCATCTTCCGTCTGATATGCGGGACAAACATCGTTATAAGTTGTCCAAGTTGCCAAGAAAGAGTTCAATGGCACGAGTCAGAAACCGAGGTATTTTCACGGGTCGCCCTCGTTCCGTAGTTGAGTTCTTTCGCATTTCTCGTATCGTTTTTCGTGGATTAGCATCTCGAGGTTCTTTGATGGGCATAAAGAAATTGTCTTGGTAGCAACCACCAAACCAATAGAACAAAGGTTAGCTCTGCAGCTAGTCCACAAGCAAGGGTTGTAGGTCCATTACCGTCCGGCTCCCGACCGAAACTAACGGAGTCATCCCAACTCTCGGATCGGAGATGCTAACGGGACAGGAATCGAAGTGGGGGACCTCTCTACCGCACCTGTCTCCCCAGACATAGACTACGTACAGGGTAGTACTCTTGGAAAGATAGAAGATCACCGCGTGAACAAAATCAAAAGTAACGAATGTCACTCCCGAGGGATCGACCACTATCATACATGAAATTTTTCATAGAATGATTGTTCATGTTCACGCCGGAGTGCTGAGGTTGTTCCCACCATTAAAGTCAGAGTCTGGGTGTGGGCCCGCTTACTAATACGGAGAGGGTTCCGAATGATAAAGACCAATAAAAACTTCTTCGTTTCGTTGGTAGAACCCACGCCAATATCATATTGACTCTCTCTCGTCCAATAAGAGTTTCCGAGAGTTACTTTATTCAAATTCTCTCCTTTCCGAAGCTCCACAAGGCAGGCAAAAAGAGTAATAGGACAACAAGCAATCTTGCTTTCATTTATTTGGAGTTCTTTCTTTGTTGAGATGGAAATCGACGTTCTTTTGAAAAGGGCTAGGTAGTTTGCACGCAGGCAAAACTTCTTCATGAAAGGTCAAAAATAGACTTTTTTTTTCATGGGTTTCTTAATGACTAGTCGTTCGTTTGAAGCCTTAAGAAACCGGCAGAGAAAGCGGCAGTTTTTTCCGAATGACCTTATTTCGAGAATCAACTAACCGACAAATCCGTAGCCCAGGTGATTCGCTGCCTCCCTCTCGCCAAAATGGGATGAATCTTCTCATGCAGCTTTTTTCTTGTTCAGGGCGCAGCGAAGCCAATTTCCATCAAGGCAAGGGGGTAAATAAGGGGGAAGAGGAGTTGTCACGATAGAAAAGAGAAATGACTATAAGGAACCAACGATTCTCTCTTCTTAAACAACCTATATACTCCACACTTAACCAGCATTTGATAGATTATCCAACCCCGAGCAATCTTAGTTATTGGTGGGGGTTCGGTTCGTTAGCAGGTATTTGTTTAGTCATTCAGATAGTGACTGGCGTTTTTTTAGCTATGCATCACACACCTCATGTGGATCTAGCTTTCAACAGCGTAGAACACATTATGAGAGATGTTGAAGGGGGCTGGTTGCTCCGTTATATGCATGCTAATGGGGCAAGTATGTTTCTCATTGTGGTTCACCTTCATATTTTTCGTGGTCTATATCATGCGAGTTATAGCAGTCCTAGGGAATTTGTTCGGTGTCTCGGAGTTGTCATATTCCTATTAATGATTGTGACAGCTTTTATAGGATACGTACCACCTTGGGGTCAGATGAGCTTTTGGGGAGCAACAGTAATTACAAGCTTAGCTAGCGCCATACCAGTAGTAGGAGATACCATAGTGACTTGGCTTTGGGGTGGTTTCTCCGTGGACAATGCCACCTTAAATCGTTTTTTTAGTCTCCATCATTTACTCCCCCTTATTTTAGTAGGCGCCAGTCTTCTTCATCTGGCCGCATTGCATCAATATGGATCAAATAATCCATTGGGTGTACATTCTGAGATGGATAAAATAGCTTCTTACCCTTATTTTTATGTAAAGGATCTTGTAGGTCGGGTAGCTTCTGCTATCTTTTCTTCCATTTGGATTTTTTTTGCTCCTAATGTTTTGGGGCATCCCGACAATTATATACCTGCTAATCCGATGCCCACCCGCCTCATATTGTGCCGGAATGGTATTTCCTACCGATCCATGCCATTCTTCGCAGTATACCTGACAAAGCGGGAGGTGTAGCCGCAATAGCACCAGTTTTTATATCTCTCTTGGCTTTACCTTTTTTTAAAGAAATGTATGTGCGTAGTTCAAGTTTTCGACCGATTCACCAAGGAATATTTTGGTTGCTTTTGGCGGATTGCTTACTACTAGGTTGGATCGGATGTCAACCTGTGGAGGCACCATTTGTTACTATTGGACAAATTCCTTCTTTCTTTTTCTTCTTGTTCTTTGCCATAACGCCCATTCCGGGACGAGTTGGAAGAGGAATTCCAAAATATTACACGGATGAGACTCATCGCACCGGATCAGTCTCTTAGACGGATGAGACTGATCACACCTGATCAGTGATCAATTCTGGCACAATGAATTTACGAGTTATTTTACACAATGAATTTACAAGCAGATGAGTTTGCAACGGTAGACCTATCTCCTGAAAAGAGTTCAGTAAACAAGGGAACGAAGCGACCGATAACGTCCCCTCGGGGAGGAGTGTTTTAAGGGATTGACTTCGGCTCCTATTATCTTTGTTTACAAATCTTAAAATTGGTGAATTGGTTAATAGGAAGTGCGCGCTAGCACGCTTCATATTTCTAGTAACAAGGGCAGTTGCTTGTTTGGTCGTTAGATCAGAGGGCGCTCATCCCTTGCTCGGTCCCTGAAAATGAGATAACATAGGCTTTTGATATCTGCTCTGTCAACAAGCCCTGGTTCAATCCCTGCTTCTTCCGGGCCTTATCCCGAAAGAGGTCAACAATTCTTTTGTGTAAAGCCTTTTGTTCACTGGTCTTCACTTCAAGCAATTCCATTAGTCCAAGTCTGCTGCAATTGGTAATAGGAGATAAGCAATTGGTGGTCGTAGGCTCACTCACCTCTAGCTCTTTTTCTTTGCGATGACCCCGTCCTTGTTGAACATCCGTCCTCTAGCAAAAAATCTATCTTCTCCTGTATGTAGCAGCAGTGGCATTCGACTTTGAAGTACCAGGAAAGACGTTCCTTTCGAATCCCCAGATAAGAGTTTTTGAGCAGCCATACATATAAGAATCCGACTAATCCGATAAATATAGCACTAGCACTTCATCTTCCAGCACCTCATCCACTCGGACCAAGGACTCTCTCTAGGCTCCCGCCCCCCATGAGAAAAATTACTCGCAGAACTACAAGGCAACATAGGATCTATTAGGGGCTTCGGCACGAACATAGACAACGTTCAGGCATACGAAGATCTACCAGTTTTGCATAAAGATTCCGGACCTACCGAATACCTTTTTTAAAAAAGGATGGCTCAAGTAGCCGCTCTGGATCTTGCTCGATCTTCCTTGGCTTCCGTGCTCTTTGACACAACCATCTTCAGTCTTTACTTAGCCGCCGGAGCAAGAGTGAATTTGATCATACCATCTGCCTTATCTTATCAAATAAGGATAATTTGGCTAACTCCCTGTTATATGTGTTTTCTTTTTCTGTGAATAGTTAGAGGCATGATGTACTATAGGAGAGCTTTGAAGCTTCAAGCGTTCCTTGACATGGCTTCTGAATCTGGTAAGCTTCTTCAGATTCCAGGTGGAGCATTATTTTTAGTGCCTTCCAAAAAAATAGTTACTGATCTGTGCCCTGTATTTCTTTCAAGATATTGGAAGGATATAAAGCAGTTGCAGATCCAGCAGAGGAGGAGAAGAAAAGCCAAAGATCTTTGTCCTCTCAACTCGAGGCTGTAGCAGACATGAAATTTACATATGTTGCTACTTGCCAGATATACGGAAATCTGAAACAAGCTGGTGATCGGCGTGCAACAGATATCTTGAACTTGATGGTGAAGTAAGTCATTTCTTCCGAGAAATAAATAAGAATTGGAACATTTTGCCAATTACAAGATACGACATATCTAAGATCTAAGATGTTTTTTGTTCAATTTTACGAGACTAGTTCAGTTGATGTTTACTTCAGTAGTTAACATTTAATTAGAATTAAATCTCCCAAAAAAGAGAATTGCTTTGAGGTAATTTCAATTTCAATTCCAATTTAAATTTGAAACTACAGTTACCCCGGTCTGCGTGTGGCATACATTGATGAAGTTGAAGAGAGGGATGGTGACAAGGTGAAGAAGGTCTTTTATTCAGTTCTAGTAAAAGCTCTCGACAATCATGATCAGGTAGGCATACCCACAAAGTAGAAGTCTTTACCATTCCAAACCTATGATGTCAACCTCAATAGCGCTTACACTTTGTATCCTGTGAAGGAAATATACCGTATAAAATTGCCAGGACCAGCAAAATTAGGTGAAGGGAAACCTGAAAACCAAAATCATGCGATCATTTTTACCCGGGGTGAAGCCCTCCAAACTATTGATATGAACCAGGTGAATTGAGTGGTTATGGTACAGGTCATGATATATGTTGCAATATGTGTTGTATTTACGAATTATCTTCAGGACAACTATTTGGAGGAAGCTTTGAAAATGCGGAATTTGCTGGAAGAATTCAACGAAAACCATGGTGTCCGTCAACCCACGATTCTTGGAGTGCGTGAGCACATATTTACCGGAAGGTAGGTTGAAAACTTTGCAGTTATCATTGCATTTTCTTCACCTTAGTTCCCAAATCAGCAACTAATTTCTGAGAATGCTGGATTGTAGTGTGTCGTCACTTGCATGGTTTATGTCGAACCAGGAGACCAGCTTTGTGACAATAGGACAGAGGGTCCTAGCTAATCCATTAAAGTAAGTATGAATCATTTTCTTATGTCATATTGGAATGAAACAATATCCATTATTATCATACTGTAAACACTGAGTGTCTTATATGTTGCAATACGATGTTGGATCTGCTGAGCATCTGTGGTGACTATCCCTAGAAAAAGATTGCGAGATGACCCTTTAAGGATATTCTTTCTGCCCTTGAAAATGCACATGAACATGTGTCTGAGATTACAAGTAAATAAGGTGTTACAGATTAGATCAATAATCTACATTGCTTGAAACTTTTTCTGCATTGAAGCTTTTCAAGTTTAAGCATGTTGACGGTATAAAGTGTGGCAGTACTGTCTGAGAGGGCAGAAGGCATCAGACTTGTAGTCTAAATGCTGTGTATCTGACATACTTCATTCTCTGTGCAGGGTACGATTTCACTATGGACATCCTGATGTGTTCGACAGGATTTTTCACATTACAAGAGGAGGCATTAGCAAGGCTTCCTGTGGTATAAATTTAAGTGAAGACATTTTTGCTGGTATGTGATTCTTCATGTATCTTCTTAATGAAACACGTGCTCAGGCACATTCTCGAAAGAAGTGATTCTTCATGTATTTCTGGCTGTTACCCATTTATGCTCTTGAAGGCATGGAGTTGAATATTGTTTTCAGGTTTCAACTCAACGCTAAGACGTGGAAACGTCACCCATCATGAGTACATCCAAGTGGGAAAGTCGGTCTTAATCAAATTTATCTCTTTGAGGATATTGGCTATATAATTTGAAGAAGGAAAAGCTCATAATCAGCAGAGATATCTACAGGCTTGGTCATCGCTTTGACTTCTTCCGAATGCTTTCGTGCTATTTTACAACTGTTGGGTTTTATATTAGCTCAATGGTAACGTATATAGGGCAGTAGCATGCATTATATTTGTTACTGTACAGTTGGCCGTCATGCATATTTTATCATGTTCTTGTCTTAATGTTGTGCAGATGGTTGTCATAATAGTGTATGTTTTCTTGTACGGAAGACTTTACTTAGCATTAAGTGGACTTGAGTTTGCAATTATGAAGCAAGCACGGATGAGAGGGAATCGTGCACTTCAAGCGGCTATGGGATCTCAGTCTATTGTGCAGCTAGGTCTTTTGATGGCCTTGCCAATGTTTATGGGGATTGGACTAGAAAGAGGTTTCAGAAGCGCCCTGGGGGATTTCATAATCATGCAGCTTCAGCTCTGTTCAGTGTTCTTCACTTTCTACCTTGGGACCAAGTCACATTATTTTGGCCGCACAATTCTCCATGGTGGTGCAAAATATAGAGCAACTGGCAGAGGTTTTGTTGTTCGCCATGTAAGGTTTGCTGAGAATTACAGAATGTACTCCAGAAGCCATTTTGTGAAAGGACTTGAGCTGATGTTACTGCTAGTAGTCTATCAGTTGTATGGTGATGTTGCTACGGATTCGACTGCCTATATACTTCTGACATCATCAATGTGGTTCTTGGTTATCACTTGGCTATTCGCTCCATTCCTCTTCAATCCATCAGGATTTGAGTGGCAGAAAATAGTAGATGACTGGGATGACTGGACCAAGTGGATTAGCAGTCGAGGTGGCATCGGGGTTCCTGCTAACAAAGCTTGGGAATCCTGGTGGGAGGAGGAGCAGCAAGCCGCCCCATTGCCTTTATGAGCAAACCTCTCGGCCCTTTCGTGGTCTCTCAACGTACGAGAAGGAATGCCTCGCCATCCTTATGTAGAGCAATGGTGCCCGTACTTGCAGCATTCTTAATTCATAATTCGAACTGATCAGCGCAGTCTCGTGCATTTAGAAGATCAACGACTACACCTTGGCAGCAGAAGGCCTTCACTAAGCTTCTTGGACTTCAATACCGACGCAAGGGAGCCAAGAATGGAGCAGCTGATGCTTTGTCCCGACGCAGCCATAGAGTCGATCTCGCAGATAGGCGGAGGTACGATTGCTTGCTCCTTGCATGTGAAGGTGGGAAACAAGGAAACAGAGGAAATGCTTACTGGGACATAGCCTTCGGTACGAGTTGAAGGGACGCCAGATGAATGAGTAGTTTAAAGCTTGGATCCATGGATGGGAACATGAGGTGGGCTAGCTTCGGATCCACAACAGGTGGAGAGTACCGGGTGAATCATTGGAACGAGAGTCGCTTGTTTGACCCGATGGAAAGCTTTGAACGGATCCGGTGGAAGTGCCTCACTTGGTTGGGCTTCGATAGGTGGAAATGGGAATGGGATCGCCCGAGAAACCATTGGATCTAGCAAATTGATTCATTGTTCTGCCTCTCCCACTGGTGGTGGGTGGCAACCAAAGGACTTGAATCTAGCGTTTGTTTGCAGTTCCGGTTGAGCTTTCATTCCTTCGAATAGACGGATAGCTCTTGGAGGAAGGGATGAGCTTTTATCGGAAGGACCTGGCCGATGCAATCGAGAGACTGAGAGGAACTGGACTTGGCAGAGGAATGCATAGAAATATCTGCCTTTGCCAGGAGAATCCAAACCTGCCTAACAGCCTCTGAATGTGGAATCCCGTTCGTATTCTTCCTCAAAGCCATATTTGCCTTTATCTGATTTCAACCTATTGATCTTTACTGTGCATGGATATCTTGACTCATGATTCAACCTCCTCCCAGAGCAGCAACTGCAAGAGTTCACTTCCCCAGCGAACTCCCTCACACCAACTGGCATTAAAGAGGAGCTGTGCCAAAAAAAAAGTGCCATAGCATATATTATTGCTTGCGCAAAGATCGGAATCATACCTCTAGCAGGCATTGTCTTCTGTTACCTAAACAGCTGTCATTTCTACTTTACTGAAATAGATACTTTCATTGATACTTGAACTATTGACCTGGCTAGCGCTAACGCTTTGCAAGGTAATTGGAGACTGGTCCGCTTGAAATCGCTAGAGTTGAGAAGGGTCTGCTAATCATGGTACGAATTATCTGTTTAGGTAAGTATACTACCGAAGCTGTTATGCCGACAACAGCAGAAATAGCGGAGGTGATTGCCGACACTCTCTATCTATAGGATAAGCAGCTAGATCGATTTCCTAACAGGAGAGTTACTTAGCGTAACAGTAAAACATTGAATTGGACCGCTTCGCCCCTTGGCTTGGCGGATCTTCCTCCAAGAGAGTCAATGGGACTTGGTCTCGATGTCAACTAAAGAATTGACTGAGTCAGGTATTCCCTTATGAAGGGCTAATGCAGTCGATTTCTTCACATCTTCGGTTGCCAGTTCAATCGGACTTTTTTCTAGTCTTGCCTTCCTAAAAGGTATTCCCATATCGGGTGAATGACCAGATCGAGATAAGTTGGCCTTCTCTGAATCTATCCGAATCCTGAATCTATCAATAGAAGGACGACGATACTCGAAGACTTTCTCGGGCCGGTCTTATTCAATTAAACCGAGAAGGGCAGGCAGGTGACGCAAGTGTAAGGTGTGACCCTCGATCTGTCTGTGAACCGGAAAGGAGGTACGGTACTCTAAATCAACTTGTTACTCTGCCTTCCTATCAACAGGAAATGGCTTGCATGGATCCAAAAAGAAAACTCAAACCAACAATTCAACAACGTTGCAATGGGGAAGGGCGTAGCTGGTGTAAAACAAAAGACTAGCTTTCCCAACAAACAATAAGACCCATAGCATGTGCACCAGGATGGTCTTTCTATCCCTATCTATTCTCACCGAACTAGACCTCTCATACCCGGGTACAGGAGAGGTAACTGCCTATGATTTCTTTTCTTCGTCATAAACGATATCCGCTGACTCAAGCATCTTCCCCCAAGCCCTTGCCATTAAGCTAATATATCCCTTGCCATTAATTCAACAAGGCTTCCGAGAAAGGTATGTTACGAACCTAAGTACGCCTACCCTCCTATTAACTTTATTAATTCAGAGCTTTGGACGTTAGGAATGAGTGGAATGAATAGACGACGTACTCTCTCTAATCGGTGCAGCCTGCTGAGTGCCCTTACTCTTGGTCATAGGCTTCGGAGAGTCAGACTGGAACTACGGCTATGGGAAAGTTAGCTATGGAAGGAAAGCATTTCACTACCTCACATCTGGTAAGTGTAGCAAGTCCAAATCCCTCATCTCATACGTTTCCCTCCTCCTCCTCCGCTGGCCTCATAAGCCCCGTGGCCAGTAGGCAATGATCTGACTTGGGCGACGGAATGTGTTTTACAATAGTTCCAACGTTTGAGTAATTGAACTTGCTTCTTCACGGAGCTCCACACTTTCTTTTCTTGACTCGCAGCAACAAATAATGCAGTAATAGGTAATGTTTTTAATCCTATACTTTACTGAGTTAGGACTCTCAGCTCTTAGTTTAGTCTCGGTGCTGTTTTCGTCTAAGCCATTATACAACAATTCTGGACCCACAGCAGGAACAACTGCCTGTGGCCTCGGATGTAGATACCAGTCCCCTAGCCCCAGGAGTAGTAAGCCCGAACGTTCATTTCGAAAAGTAGAGAGGCAGTGTCAGCGACACACCAAACAGAAACCTGCTTTCTGAGCCATTAGAACGATTCCTTGGTTCCAGTACACCCCGTTCCTGATGCCCATTAAGCGAACCCTATTCCAACTACCTCCTCGGTTTCATACAAACTACCTACCTACGAGGATCAAGTCTATCAATCGTATCAATTATCTGGTTTCTAAGCTCACTCTTCCTATGCCAACTCGGGATGGCGCTTTAGTTGATATGGAAAGGGGCGCGCGGTAGGCGTGTGATGGTTGTGCGTGTAGGCGAGGTGCGTATGGTGCTGGGGATCCGAGGTCCAATTTACTGGATTTATCCTCACTAGCAAGGGAAGTAGCAACGGCTCTCATTCCTCCGCCCGCATCTTGTCTTAACAGACACCTGATTCATTCTTTAAAATTAGACACACGATGAAGGAGGGGAATCCGTTCGTGATTAACAGAAGGAGGATAGGCCGCGTGAAACGATTCCCTAATCTGGATTGCCTCTGTCCATTGTTTCTGTTGATTGCCTGCCAGGTTTCCAGGAGTCATCCTCAAAAGGAAGAGCTAGCTCGGCTTAAGGAAGAGCTTGAACCGAACAAGCAACGGCGGCTGCTCTCTTCACTAAACGCATTCACCTTTGCCCTGCTCGTTTGCCTTGACTACTTCTATGCTATGACATCACTAAAATGCGTATTTCAGGAACGGAATCCAATGATGGACGGCGGGAGCTATCTTTTCTTTCTCAACTTATCCGAATCCTAGCCTTGTGCGAATCCGTGCTATCGAGCATTTCAGGCTATTTATAAAATGTTAATGTTATCTTCCCTTATAAACTGTCAGTGCATCCCGTGAACCAACCTCAAGGCTTTGATACTACTAGTAGCTAATATCCAGCTTCGCGAGATCACTTGGATCTACTCATGGCTAGGCACATGGACCGCTACGTTCGTGATCGCAACCTCAAGGATAGGAATCTAGAGATTCTCTCTTTCATATATGAGATTTATATTTGTAGCGAGCAGGACTTGAACCTGCAAAGTGAACCATCTTCTCGCCACTTGAAACTACTGCCTGCTTCCTTCTTGAAAAAACCCTAGCTTGAATTGAAGGAATCGGAAGTGAGCGTCGCCCCGAGCTAGCTCACATCCTAAAACCGTACCTAGATCTAGCCAAGGGTTTGGCTGGCAACCCTTACCTCCTTACTGTTTTCTTAAACCCGGCTTCCTTGCTAGTTCCTACCTCGCTTCTGCCAATCCGAGTGACGGGTTGTCCCAACCCTATCCATCCTTGCTCTTTTCTTTGCACGATAATCTGGGCCTGTTCCCCATTTCCTTTATTGAGGCGGCTGTCGTGATTGCCTTGATTGCAGTCGTAATTGCCTTGATTTCAAAAGGCTAGCATTTATGGGGTGCGCCCACTTTTACTAGATCCAATTCAGCTTTGGCATGGAATAATTACAAAAGGGATTTATCACATTGGCAGGTCAAAAACATGAAGTGGGTTTCCCTTATTCACTTTCTCGATTCAAGAAATCAAGAAACGAAACTAGTTGTTGCATCGAATTCAAGAAACTAGTTGTTTCATTTCTATATGTTATTTCTCATTTCCCACCAATGCCATCCCGCCACCATTATCTGTTTCATTACCTCTCCGCCGTTCCAACTGCCCAAGACCTTAGTCCGTAATCTTTCAAGGATTGGATTCAAGAGATTAGCTTCTTTATTTATGCAATTCTTCTATCTGCTTGTGAGCATATCTTTCCTTGGCATCTCCCTAATCTGGGTCCTGCCTATTGATCATAGACGGCAGCGGCAGCGGCGCATTTCATTGTTTGCTTTCCATGTGACGGGACCACCCTAGTGAGTGCCTGGTCAAGCTACTAGAGGATATACCCATGCCAGCATCTCCACTTCTTCCATTCAATATATATTGATATATACAACTACTTCATTTCTTCATCAATTTGAGGACCTAGCCCTATCTATCCTAGCCGGGTATCTAAACAGCCATCCTGGATTGACGGAGCGAAGTGAATTCGATTCGATGAAGCCCGTTCGAAGTCGGCTTTGCCTAAGCTTCTCTCCGGTTTCCTACTGATTTGCTTTATTGCACCCAGCTCGATATCGTACTTGGCACCCCAGCGGGGCTAGTCCCTTTTTCCACAGGACCGACTTAAGTAAGTGGCTCACCAATTACCATAACCCTAAACCCGGGAGCCGAGATGCGAGAGCCGAGAGCCGGGATGGCACCAGAGATGGCACCAGAGAGCCTCATCCGACGGTTATTGCTTTATCACGAGAATACCTATCCGATTGACGGAAGGGAAGTGAGCTGGAGCAGACTCGTAAGAAAGAGATTCTTGGTTTTCTTGCTCCTTGCCATTAGCGCAGCCCTTTTCTTTTTCTTAGCTTTATTTGAAGCGTAGTTTTTCACCTTCAAAAGAAGGCGCCAGCGCTTTTGTAGTGACCCCTCCGGGGTCCCGGGTAGCTTTGGCGCGCCCCACCCCGTCAGTCCTGTGTTGTACTTGACTTGACTCTCCCCCGCTTGCTGCTTGCTGATCGCAGTGTTCAAAAATGACACGAAGCTGGATATGAGTAGATGTTGTTGGTCGAAAACGTCTTTCATTCACAATGAAACAGAATGGTCTCGCTCGATGCGTCATTTTATGATGTGTATTTTCATATTAAGAGTTCTTAAAAGTTATCAACTCAAAGCCCAACCGTCAAAAGGATGCTACAATGTTCGAAATTCTCAACTTAACACGCCCCCTTACTTCCTTCGTGACCTCCCACTACTTCATCTACCGAAATGATTAGGCAGATCTCCTTTTTTCTAGCATTAAACCTGCTCATGATCCTTAGGCTATAGATCATGGAGCAGACAGAGAGATGAAAGGACCACCTTCTCCTGCTTGCTTGATCGGAATCTATTCACATTTAGAATAGCTGAAGTGCTACTTAACTTCACTTAGTAGTTGAAACTCGGAGATACTCCTTCGGTACTACTTGGCTACTACTTGAACAGATGGGTTTAGTCCCTTCCTTCGGGCAACGTTTTCTCCGGTGTATGTGAAAGAGAAAAAGTGACGAACTTTTTTTCTTTTCGGTCCGCGGTTGGTTGGTCCAAAGAACGAGAGTCAGCTTCCTTAAGTCCGTTCTTCCTCAGTAGCTCAGTGGTAGAGCGGTCGGCTGTTAACTGACTGGTCGTAGGTTCGAATCCTACTTGGGGAGATTTGATTCATTCAGAATTCGAATTGATAGTTATAGCTTTTCTGACTAGCGACCCCTGTCCTTCTCCTTTTTTTTCTAAAGACGCAGCAGAATCGTCAAACGGGACATCAAAAGTGGGAAGTTGATTGTAGGATTTCTATTCCTCACTCTCGTATAGGTACTTGGTTCGTTCAATGAAAAGGGATAAGAAGGATCCACTGGGAATGAATGGGAAGACTGGGGTAGTATCTTCATTAGCCGGATGGAATTAGTCTCCACTAGCGTAATTCGAAGAACGAACAAGAAAAGGCGTCACTGTTTAGGTAGGAGGATGGATGGATGTGGTCCAATGGCTAAAGCTCTGCCAGCTTCTTGTAGACTGGCAGTCTCCGAGAGGAACCTTCACCCCCCCAAGGGGGCCGGGTGGGATGGTAGACTTTTTTTTCGCCACAAGTGGGAACTCAGTCCTTGGTAAGACACAAGGGGGGAAGGAAGATCTTCACTCATTCATTAAGTGCCTGCGGTGAGACGCGACCCACAACAAACGAAGGGGGTGGAGGGAGACCGAAGAAGGAACAATTGTCTTGAATGCTACGCTGGGATCAGCAGCTTCCAGTGAAGACAAAATGAGTCGGGCAGGAAGAGGAAGATCGGGCGGGGAAAACGGGGTTCGAACCCGCGACTTCTGGCGTGACAGACCAGCACTCTAACCAACTGAGCTATTTCCCCTTTCGTAACTACTGTCGATTCAACAGTCACCTACCGGTTACCTTTGTAACTATACCAAAGTAGCTGTACAACAGAATGCCCTTCGCCTTTAGTACTTTTATTTTCTTTTGACGACAGTAGAAAGAAATGGCTCTGCTCGCTTAGACTCGGGGCTCCGCGCTCTATCAGCTATCAGTTAGTTGGCGCTACGCGCGACTTCAGTTGACAAAAGCGAACAAGATAGCGCTAGCGCCCGCTGAGAACTTTCGTTTGTTCGCCTTCTAAAAGGCCTACTGACCTGCCGGTGAAAAGCCGGTTACAAAAAAAATAATAAGACGTAGTGAAAAAGTACCAAAACAACTGAAGCCTACATCCCACTACGTCTGGGTTCCCCCTTCCTATGAACCTTGAGTCTGAGGTCTTACCTTGAGTCAATAGGTAGGGTCAACTATACCAAAGTGGAAGGGCCACTATCTAAGCTATTAGTGGGCTGGTTTGAACTATTGATTTATTGAATCGAGTGAAGCTGTGTTGCGTAACAAGACTATAGGTCGCCAAGGCCTATAAGTACAAGTGGTCGCCCTAACGGTCACTCTCAAACTCACTACTTGAGTGACGAAAGTCACTTAGCTTCTTTAATAGGGCTTGCCAAAGAACCCCTCCGGGGCCCCGGGAAGAGGAAGAAGGAGATAGAGCAAAGGTCTCCTCTTTCTGTCCGCTCTTCCCGGCATGTAGAGATCCGATTGGGCTTATAGTTTAATTGGTTGAAACGTACCGCTCATAACGGTGATATTGTAGGTTCGAGCCCTACTAAGCCCATCTGACCTGCTTAATCAATGACTCCGGTAGTCACCTGAACCACTCTCTCGGATAGCCCGCAGCCTCTCTTCTGGATGCGAAAGAAGATTCGATCAACGTACAAGGTTTGCCTTCTTGTGAGAAGGAGGGTTCTGAATTGTGTTCTCAGTGCAAAAGGAGTCTTTGAGAAGGTTCAGTGAGTCTGAAGAGAGAGAAGATCAGTAGAGCAGTCCGGCAGCTGTTCGGGGGTCAGCTTTGGGATTTGCCTGATCGACCCCTACCAGTGTATTAATCTACAAAAATGAAGATTGACATTCGTATGTACAATTTACCGGATCTATCCTCTTCTACTAACTTTCTAAAATGGAAGGGAAAATGTGTTGACCAAAGATGTCAACTACTAAGCATAGTCAATTGCAAATCGGCCGGTTGGTTTGCTTCTCTCCAAGTATGGGGGATTTTCCAATCTTCGAAAGACGCTCGTACTTTCTTGATCTTATGAAGAAGGGGCTTTCCTTAGCTGCGGACTTTGGGATCTTGAGAGTAGACCATGTCTTACGTTAGGGAATCCGAATCAATCCAAATCCTCTGACACTCCTTTTCAGCTGCTATTTGAATACATGTTCAGATGCAAAAGAGCTCGACTTCGAGTATGGTCTTGTTCTTAACTGCTTGAGAGAACGCATATATCCCCTTTGTCGTCTCTTGCTAAACCTCCACAAGCCTTCCCATGCTCGCTAATTGAACCGTCCGTCTTCATCTTAATCCATTCGTTTCCCGGTGGTCAACACACAATAGAATATGTTTATTTTGGATCGGATTGAGACAAAAGTCCCATTTGGCTAGGATGTTCGCCGATTCTTCCTCTTCTTTCTCTCATCAAACTGGAGATACTAGCTTCTAATCTGCATATTTTTGCAAATCCTTTTCCATTTGGATTTTGGAAAACATTAACTTACCTCTAGAATTTCACTATATAAAATGTTGACGTTCCCCCTTCCCGGGGATAAGCGCATCCAGTGTCAATAAGAGTAGTTTTTTTTAGGCCGAATAATATTCCAGGCCAAAAAGTAAGACTTCAGAGTAAGAGGAGGGGCCAAAGGAGCTAATGCGGTTGCTGTCCTTCTTTCTGCCTTCCTCAGTTTGCGTTCTAGCTTTAGTCTTTAGTCATTTCGAGTTATGCATTTCGAATGCTCCCCTTCCAAGCAAACTAACCTTGCTAAGTGCTAGCCAGGTGAAAGTTCTTTTCGCTAGTAGTTTTGGTGTTCTCTTCCCTTTCATCCAATTGCAGATAAAGCAATTTCTCTCCTTCGATTGTGAGGCCCTCGCCCGCCGGTGCGGGAGGACATTGTGTTGAATCTGGATGGAAAGCCTTGTCATATACTTCGGGGCGTTCC